GTCATTTGTTTGATTTGTTACATCAATATCAACGTAAAGGTGTCTACAATACAAAGTTCCAAGAGTCATGGAGTTCATTGTTCGTGCTGGTGAACAAGAGTTTTGAGCGGTTCAGAGAACGAACCCTTGTTCCCCAATAGCTCAGTGGTAGAGCGGTCGGCTGTTAACCGATTTTAGTCGTAGGTTCAAATCCTACTTGGGGAGATCCTTTTTCTCTTTTTCTCTAAAGGCTTTATCCTCAAGCGAGAAACGGTGACTTTCTTTTTCATTCTCGGAAAAAAGAAAATGCTCAATCCATCAAATATTTCTCTGAAATAATTACATGTTAGTTAATTTGGTGGTAAGTTGACAACGATAGAATGTTTGTTTCTATTGCTAATCAGTTTGGTAAGTTTGCAAGGATTACTAGAGAGAATGACTTTACTTGGTTGAAATTCCATGATATAATATGATATAATAGAATATAATATGATACGATAGAATCATGCAAATTCTAGATTGGAAATAAAGGAATCCAAGGTGAAAATAGCAGTTTACGGAAAAGGTGGAATCGGCAAATCAACGACTAGTTGTAATATATCAGTAGCCTTATCAAGACGTGGTAATAAAGTGTTACAAATAGGGTGTGATCCCAAACACGATAGTACTTTTACTCTGACAGGATTTTTAATCCCTACCATAATTGATACTTTACAAATTAAGCATTATCATTATGAGGATATTTGGTACGAGGATGTGATTCATAAGGGTTACGGAGGAGTAGATTGTGTGGAAGCGGGTGGCCCACCTGCAGGTGCCGGCTGTGGAGGCTATGTGGTAGGAGAAACTGTGAAGTTGTTGAAAGAATTAAACGCATTTGACCAATATGATGTAATATTATTTGATGTGTTGGGCGATGTAGTTTGTGGAGGGTTTTCTGCGCCTTTGAATTATGCGAATTATTGTATTATAATTGTCGATAACGGGTTTGATGCATTATTTGCAGCCAATCGCATTACCGCGTCCATAAGAGAAAAAGCCCGTACGCATTTGCTCCGATTAGCTGGTTTAGTCGGAAATCGTACATATAAACGCGATCTTATCAATAAATATGTCGAAGCTTGCCCAATGCCTATAATAGAAGTACTACCTCTTATTGAGCATATACGAGTTTCTAGAGTGAGGGGTAAAACCTTATTTGAAATGGTTGGATCTGAACCATGTCTTCACTACGTTTGTGAATATTATTTAAGTATAGCAGATCAACTCTTATCACAACCAGAAGGTATTGTACCAAGAGAAATGCCAGATCGGGAAATCTTCCGCGTACTCTCTGATGTTTATCGAAAACCCAGTGGTCAAGAAAAGAACCCAAATTCCGAAAAATTCATGGAATTTAGCATTATTTGAAATGAATTGGATAAAATTATGTATAAAATCGAAAATCTTACTATATCAGTCCAAATCTCCGAAACTCTAACCTTCGAATGTGAAACGGGGAATTATCATACTTTTTGCCCCATTAGCTGTGTAGCCTGGTTATATACCAAGATTGAAGACAGTTTCTTTTTGGTAATAGGAACAAAAACTTGTGGTTATTTCCTACAAAATGCGTTAGGAGTTATGATTTTTGCCGAACCGCGCTATGCTATGGCAGAATTAGAAGAAGGAGATATCTCGGCTTATCTCAATGATTATGAAGAATTAAAAAGGCTTTGTATTCAGATACAAAAAGATAGGAATCCAAGTTTTATCATATGGGTAGGCACTTGTACTACAGAAATTATCAAAATGGATTTGGAAGGTATGGCACCAAAGCTGGAATATGAAATAGGAATACCTATTCTAGTGGCAAGAGCAAATGGTTTGGATTATGCTTTTACTCAAGGGGAAGATACTGTATTAGCTGCAATGGCACATCGCTGTCCAGAACAAGAATTTGATTCTCGGGAACGAAAACATTCCACTCTGAAAACAACCGATTTGGTAGAAGACTATAAAAAGCATCCTCCATTGGTTCTTTTTGGATCTTTACCTTCCAACGTTGCTTCTCAATTGAATATAGAATTAAGACAGCAATCCATACAAGTAGCGGGTTGGTTACCTGCGCAGAAGTATAAAGATCTTCCTTCTTTGGGCAAAGGAGTTTATGTCTGTGGTGTGAACCCTTTTTTAAGCCGTACAGCAACCACTTTACTAAGACGGGACAATTGTGAATTAATTGTAGCTCCTTTCCCGATTGGACCGGACGGGACACGGGCTTGGATTGAAAAGATTTGTTCTGTTTTGGAGATTGAACCCCAGGGTCTAGAGCAAAGAGAAGAACAGATTTGGCAAAGTTGCAAGGATTATCTTGATTTGGTACAGGGAAAATCCGTCTTCTTCATGGGAGATAACTTGCTAGAAGTCTCTTTAGCAAGATTATTAATCAGATGTGGAATGATCGTTTATGAAATAGGCATTCCATATATGGATAAAAGATATCAAGCTGCTGAATTAGCACTTTTACGTGATTCCTGTAGAAAGAAGTGTATACCAATACCACGAATTGTGGAAAAACCAGACAATTCCAATCAAATACGGCGTATGCGGGAGTTACAACCTGACCTGGCCATCACGGGAATGGCTCACGCGAACCCATTAGAGGCAAGAGGAATTAGTACAAAATGGTCCATTGAATTTACTTTTGCTCAGATTCATGGATTTTCCAATGCAAGAGACGTGCTTGAATTAATTACCCGTCCTCTAAGACGGAATGAAAATTTAGAAAACTTAGATCGGGCTACTCTGGTGAGAATTAACAAATAAGAAGATCCATCGGAACGTCAACACTAACATATTTCATAATCCTTGGAGACATACAGGAAATGATTCTATTCCACTTTTCCCTTTGATTCAAGTTTGTTTTTATGATCAATACTTTTGACATTCATTTCTCTTCCATTCCTGAGAAAAAGAGAGGATCCATCGAATCTCAAGTATGGTTTTTCACCAATCGAGTTCAAAAACTCAGTAGACACCTCGGGACACATAAAAAAGACTATTCCTCCCAAAGGAGTCTGCGGAAACTTTTGATCAAACGGAAGCGACTTCTTCTTTACTTATACAATAAAAAGAAACTTGGTTCCAAACCAAACTAATTTGTTTATCATAAGTTTTCAACTTAATTTATAAGGAATTTTTTACAAAATCTATTTAAACAAAAAAAATGGCTGTTCCAAAAAAACGGAAATCTGGGAATAACAAAAAGCTTTGGCGAGCAAAAGCATTGAAATTCAAAAAAATCCTTAGTAATTTTAAGATTATCGATCATATCTATTCTGAATATCAAGGGTTCAAAAAGTCATTAAAACAACAAAAATAAAGAGATAAAATCTTATTAAAAGATGATTAAAAAAAATAGAATATTATTTATATAAAATAGAATATTATATGGAGAATAAATGGCTCATTCAGTCAAAATTTATGATACATGCATTGGTTGTACGCAATGTGTACGAGCATGTCCTACTGATGTTTTAGAAATGGTCCCTTGGACCGGTTGTAAGGCTAAGCAAATAGCCTCTGCTCCACGAACAGAAGATTGCATAGGTTGTAAAAGATGTGAGTCTGCTTGTCCAACAGATTTTTTAAGTGTACGTGTTTATTTAAAAAACGAAACCACTCGTAGTATGGGACTAGCTTATTAAGTAAAAACTTCAAAAGAAACAGTCTTGTTTATCCAAGGTGAAAAAACCTCTTTTTACATAGATGTTTTTTTCACCTTGGATTACTTTCTTTTTCAATTAACCATTATAAATGAACCATCCATAACTATGAAAACCTATCCCTAAAAGATTGACACCAAAATAGCATATCCAAACAAACAAAAATCCAATAGAAGCTACAAGTGCTGGTTTTTTACCTTTCCACCCTTTATTCAATCTTATATGAATATAGATTGCAAAAATTAGCCATGTTATTAACGCCCAAATTTCTTTTGGGTCCCAATTCCAATAAGATCCCCAAGCTTCGTTAGCCCATACTGCTCCTGAAAGAATACCTATAGTTAAAAGGATAAAACCGATAAATAGTGTATAATAACCCAATTGATCTAATTGTTGAATTAGTTGAAGTTTACGGAAATTTTCTACTAAAAAAGGAAAATAACTTTTCTCTTTTTTTTCTACACTAATATTTGAACATAAAAAAAGAGATAAAGAAAATTTTTCCTTTGAACTCAAAATTAAGAGAGCAATAGAAGCTAAAGATCCACATAAAAGAATTATATATGCAAGTAATATTATAATGACATGCATCATTAACCAATGAGTTTGTAAAGAAGGTACTACCGTTTCGGTTTGTTGCATTTCTTTAGGAAGAACTAAAGTAGCAAACCCGTGAGTAAACATAGCACTTGGTGTTGTAATTGCACCCAACCAACGAATATTAGGATTTAAAACTTCCAGAATAATCTGGATCAAACATGAATTCCATGAGATAAATAGTAAAGATTCATATAAATTACTTAATGGTAAATGTCTTGAGGAAAACCAACGAATTATTAATACTATCGTTAAACAAAAAAAAGTAAAAATTAAGCCTCTTTTCCCAGAAATTCTTAGTTCTTTTACTGGGTAAAAAAAGATTCCCCCAAAAATAAAAGCAATTACTAAAATTAGAGAAAAATAGAATTGATTGAATATTTGTTCTAAAGTTACAAATAACATGGGTCCTCCTTAACTAAAAAAAAAAAACTAACATATTTAAACTGTTGAACTAAATAGTAGGTTTTGCCGCCACTCGGACTCGAACCGAGAAGCTCAAGCACTGCTTCCTAAGAGCAGCGTGTCTACCTATTTCACCATGGCGGCTTATTTCTATATTAAATAGAAATAAATAGAAAACTATTGAAAAATTGTTTTCATTATAAAAATACAAAAATATCCAATTAGATATAGATTCATTAAAAAATAAACGGAGCCTGATCTAGATGGTCGTTGATATCACGGAGTGTTTAAGTCGCAGGTTCGACTCCTGTTGCTCTGATCTAATTTAATAAACACAAAAAAAAAAGGAGGGGGGGGGGGGGGGGGGGGGGAGGGGAAATAGTATGTTTGGATACTAGACATTTTAGTATCCAAAACAATAAAAAAAGAAATAGAAAACGAACAGCTCAAAGCAAATTGTTGTATAAAAACAACTCAAATATAAGTTTTTACCTTTTCTTTTATCAATCAATATATTGAATATAACACTTTTTTGTCAAGCAAAAAATACTCTAAAAACAGAATTACAAGTTTTTAAAATAAACAAAACATACGTATTCTCCAAATAGAATTACGACTTCCATCAGCCGTATTAAACCAATATCTATTCATGCAAAGAAGATCCTCTAGACGATAACTAGGCCAAAGAGTTTGTTTCATTTTTATTTTCGACTCTAAATATATATTTTTAGTAATTTTTTGATTAAAATTTTGATGAAAATAAAAATTATCTTCAACGTTTTTTTTTTTCGGTTTTTTACAATTCAAACGATTTAATATACGAAATTCCCTACGACGTTTTGGAAGAAAAATATCTTCAAGAAAGAAATTGTTAAGTTTCAAAAAAGATTCAGTCACTTGTTTCTCTAAATTTTCTTTAGGAAATAAAAATGAAATATTAATAAGTCTTCGTCTTAAAACTTTTTCCATAGGTAATTGTGAAACAGGTTTGATTACTCTTTTTAGTATTATATTTTTTATATCTTTATTACGAAAATCTAATTTTTTCATATCATGTGTAAATAAGAAAAATTCAATAGGCATATCTTGAAAATATATATTAACAAAAACTTTGATTCTTTTGGGATCATTTGCCATTTTTCGTAAAATAGAAAATTGTTTAATCAAATTGGTATAAGATATTTTCATACTTTTCCAATACAAAATTTCTTTGTGTAAAGTTTTAGCAAATAATCTGTACATGTCATCATCACGCTCTTCATTTATGAAATCATCATCTTTTTGATCATCAATTAAATCTAATAACTTCTGTAAATGTTGTTCTCGGTGTCTATACTCGTTATTTGTAATTTTTTTCCTTTTTTCTATTAAAATTTCCTCAAGTATTGCTTGTTTTTCTAACGTATTACTTATATTTAATGTTGTTTCCTCTTTAATTTCTTTTTTTTTCTCGTTTTTTTTAGGTTCTTTCGCTTGTTTTTTCTTTTTGGAACAAAAATAAGATGCAAGATACTTTCGTTTTTCGATTTTTTTATCTATTATTTTGTCTAATAATTCTTGCTCTGCTTTACTTTCGATCCAATTTTGTCTTATTGTAGATATTTCGGCACATTTATAACCAAACCTTTTTTTTAACAATTTTCTTTTTTTTTCTTGTTTTGTTAATCGTTTTTGTTGTGCTGCCAAAATTTCTAGTTCTTTGTGTATACTTTCTTTTTTCTTTTTTACATCTATACCATCCTTTTCTGCTTTCTTTAGAAGTCTTTTTTTTTGTATTAATTTTTTTTTTTTTGCTTGTTCTTGTCTCCATTTTTGAATGAAAAAGGCACGTTTCTGTAGTTTTATGAATTCAAAATACACTCGTTCCTGTGTTGATAACAATTTTTTTTTTTTACTCAGTAGCTGTATTGACGGCATATTATTGCATACTTCCCAGAAACGGCATCTTTTTCGTCTACAAAAAATCCAATATCTTATAAAAAATATCTCAAACTCTCGTTTTTCTTGTTCTGTTTTTGTTTCGGAAATAAAATGAAATTTCAGAATTCCTTCGAAATGTGTGAATAATTCATTATTGATTTTGTTTGATAATTCATTGAAAAATTCTTCAGTGTCTTGAAAACCCATCTTATAATTTAAGATAGAATCAGAAAAAGATTCTTTTGGTGAATACAACCCAATTCTTTTTTTTTCTAAAAAAAACCTAGAAATCTCTTTTTTATTGAAATCAAGATAATCATATGCTAAAAGATTCAATCTATAACGTTTATTTAGCTTAAACAGAATTTTTTTTTTGTAAGATGTAAGCATCAAAGCATTTTTTTCTATTTGGTCTTCTTTGAAATTTTTCTTTTTTATTTTCCATTGTTGACTAACCTTACTTCTCCATAAATTAGGTTCTATATAAGACCATAAGAATTCTGAATTTAAATCGTAACGATCATAACAATTTATCCAATGTTTCCAATTCTTTTTCTTATATTGTTGAGGTTCTTTATATCCGCTTTTTGGATCTAATAAGTATTTTTTTATGTTTTTTTTAATGAATGGATACGACGAAGTTTTTGTTTCAAAAAACTGTGTTAAAATAGATTTATCGTTTGTTACACAACGCCATATATCGTGGAAAACATATGCTTGAGAAAGTCTCTTATCATGAGTAAGACAAAAAAGGTTTACTACTTGCTTTCTATTGAAAAAAAATATTCGTTTAAAAATTATTATCAGAGGTCTTGTGAAATAAATCCTAGATAAATAAATAAGATTTTTCAAAAAATAAAAAAAAACATCTCTATAAATATCAAAAATTTGATCAAATTTTTGCAAAAAAAAGAACCAATTTTTGATTAGTGGCCCATTTTTCGAAATGTTGTTTTTTTTTGAGTTTCCCGTCAAAGATGATTGCTCTAATTGCTTATTCTTATTAATTATTTTTCTTCTTAAATTATCTATTTCGTTTTGTATAGCATATGATTCATGATTTTTTTTTTGAATGTCTTCTTTTAAACAATTGAGACTATTTTTTATTTGAATTATCCAAGTATCATGATCTAGATGACTCGATTTTTGGATATTTTTTTCTGAAAAACATTCGTTCTTGTTCTTAGACCAAATTTGATTTAATCTTTTTTGAGAATGGATATTTGTTTCTTTCCAGTAAATACCTTTAATTTGATCTTGAACTCTTTTTATATTCGAGAAGAAGTTTTCTTCTTTAAAAAACGGAAAGGTTAAACTAAAATCTACTGAAAGTTCCGAAAGTTTCTTCTTTATTTCTACTAAAAGCGGTTGCCAAAAACCGAGTGTTCGTACTTTATTACCATAAGGGGTATAAACTTCATATCCTCCTATCGACATATAGGTAGGTTTAACTCTATGACTGGTATCCAACGGTTTATGCCAAGGTTTTAAACGAAAAGGATTCAAAATTTTGATTTGAAAACCATCTTCCCACCATTTGCCTGGACGGCTTTCTTCAGAAAATTCTATACCGTCAAAGGTACAATTTATATAAATTTCCTGAGAAAGTTCTTCCCAGTCTTCTTGAAATTCTGGAACTTGTAATAATAAAATGCGACCGATATTTTTAATACCAATCAATAAAGGTAATACTAGTTTTCTTCTCAAGAAAGCTTGAGCTATTAATAAAGGTCCCCTAATTCTATGAAACACATGATGATCCAATTTAGCTAAATTTGCATAATATTTTTTTTTATACACGGATATTCTTAGGTTTTTCACTATTTTTGATTGTTTATCCATAGCTGATGGATTCAATCTTTGAATAAACTTATTATTTATTTTTAAAAAGACTTGAACAACCATTTTACATAAACTTCTAATACGGAAATTTAGAATCGAAACCAAAATTATCTGAAAGTCTATCTTTCTATTTATATAGGACTTGTTTTTCATTCTACAAACCACAGGAGAATGTATTTGTTTTTTTAAAGATCTAAAATTCAGACGAAAAGGTTTAATAGATCTTCCTTTTCGAGATCTTATGCTTCCTTTAAACATGTATAAACGATTATTACACGAAGCATGTTTAGCTCTGACAAATAATTCTGTATCATCGCCATATTCGTCTTCATAATATCCTACGTTTTTTAAAGGAGCTGCGCGAAAATCTGATTTATTTGTTTGTTCTTCGTATAAAAAATCTTGAATCAAATCAGATTCCCATTGAGGTAGTTCTTTTCGAACTTCATTTTCTTCAATTTTTTGAAAAGAAGGGGTAGACAAGTTCATCTCTTTGTTTTGTATAGAATTAAGTTCTATGTCTTTACTTTTATTTGTTTCTTTGAGTTTTTCTTCCTCAATTATTTTCGATTCTAATTTTTCAAAATAGATAAAAACTAAATGCCTATTTTTATCTTTCAAAACTAAAAACAAATTGATAATGTTTTTATAGGGAAAGTTTTTATCATTAATTTGTTTATAAAGAAGCTTGAACAGAAAATATGTGTAAACCTTATTACGATTTATTTGTGATATAGTTTTTATTACTATATTTTTTTCTTTCTTTTTGTTTTCAAAAAAAGGATCTTTACAATTGAAATATTTCCATTGCGAAAAAGATTCAATATTAGGAAATATTGAACGAACATGATCGAAAGAAAAGTAGTTCCAAGGCATTTTCTCGTTTTCTTTTTTTGAGTCCATAAAAATAAGCTTAATATATTCGTTCTCTTTTTCAAGCGAAGAACTACAAATATTTTTAATACCATAAAAATAGCTATGAAAAACTATATTTTTTGACTTTTTTATGTAATATACATATGAGTTTTGCAAATTTTTTCTCTTTTGATAATCAGAAAAATCTAACAGATCAAAAAATGTTCTAGTTTTTATCATCTGTTCTTTTTTTTGTTGTTCTTCAACAATAATTTGTTCAATTAAGTCTTGTTCAGTTTTTTCAAACCGAAGAATAAAACGAGTTTTTACTGTATCATAAAAATCTAATTTTTCTTTTATTCGTCCCATAGCAAGAAGAAGTCTTTCTTCAGGTGTGATTTCTTCTTCTTCAGGAAACATTTCGAAAGTAATTGAATCCCTTCCTTTTTGTATTTCGTAAACATTTTTATACTCTTTTTCCTGTAGTTCTTTTTTCTTCAATCTTTTTTCTAATTTATTCCATAAAATTTCTATTGCTCTTTCTTCTTTTCGCTTTTTTCTTTCCTCGTTATATACTTTCCCAAATGCTTTCCATCTTGTCATCGATAATTTTTCTACTAGTTTATAATATTTCATTAACAAACGAGATGATCTACAAAGTAAAGGATCTTCAAATTCTTGAAAAGTTTCTCCTCGAGAGAGTGTTAATTGTATTTTTTTTTCCAATGCTTCTTTCTTTCTACTTCCCGCGCGTTCCTGGATCCACATTTTTCTTTTTTTAGGCCAAAGTATAGTTTTTTCTTTTATCAGTTGGTATACACGTTGGAGAACGAATTTGATCATAGTTGGTTGAAAAGTTAAAGCCCAATCATAGACTCCAATTGGCTTAACTGTAACTGTATATCTTTTTTGGTTTTCTTCTCTCGCTAGAGTTTCGGCTTTATTTATTCTATTTACTCTATTCCTAAATTCTTTCCATAAAACATTTTTTCTATTTTTCAAATTATTTGTCCATATTTTATCATTATGAGAATAAATTTTTTTTAAATCTTCTAAATTTTTAGCTAAGGTAAATTTCGTTGGTAATAATGTAAAACAAAGCTTTTCTTTACCGTCACTATAGCAGTGACCAAAAAAGTATTGGGATACTCGGTCTTTTAGAAAAGGTAAGAAACTTACGCCAGGTTTTATGTATGTATTTCGTATCCATCTCTGATAATTAAAAAATAAAACAGGCCACTCCAAAGGCCATAATTTTTTCCATTTTGAAAAAGTATTTTTTTGGACTAAACTATCTTCTTTCTTTTTTTCTAACGATGTACCTTTTTCAAGGTCCCATACTAAACTTTGATCTGTTTGTTCGTTATCATTTTTTACCCAAGAGAAATTTGTTCGCCACGGATAGATAGAGCATGGTATTCGTACTGATCCTAGGAAACAATAGATATAACAAAAAAAAATTAGACCACAAAATCTTTTTATTTGATAGTTTGTATATGTACTTTTGTTCAAACGGATAAATAGCAATTTGATAAAATGAAGCAAAAGTAAATTACTCCCAACATAGCCACAAAAAACACAAAGAACAAAAACAAAATTAGAACTATATCTAAAAAGAAAAACATTAATAAGTCTTGTTAATGTCGAATTGCCAAAAATAACAGGGTTAAGCAATTGAATAAGACATCCATCTATAAAAAAAGTACAGTTTTTTTGTAATGAGCAAAAAACAGTTTGTATTTCCCGTTTTTTTGTATATAAAAAAAAACGGGAAACTAAGTAAGGCAAAACTACTAAAGACATTAAATGAGGTTTTATTAATGTTTGGTAAAGTGGAGCATAATAGATAGATAGATATATTAAAAATTGTCCTGCAAAAGATCCACTAACAAAGACTTTGCCTTCTGGGATTCCGATAAAAAGAAAAGTTCTTAAAGAGAACAAAAAGTTTGGACCAAGAGATAAAGTTGATAAAAATCCGTACAATATTCCAATCGTCACGTTTTTTGGAACAGCCATTTTTTTTGTTTAAATAGATTTTGTAAAAAATTCCTTATAAATTAAGTTGAAAACTTATGATAAACAAATTAGTTTGGTTTGGAACCAAGTTTCTTTTTATTGTATAAGTAAAGAAGAAGTCGCTTCCGTTTGATCAAAAGTTTCCGCAGACTCCTTTGGGAGGAATAGTCTTTTTTATGTGTCCCGAGGTGTCTACTGAGTTTTTGAACTCGATTGGTGAAAAACCATACTTGAGATTCGATGGATCCTCTCTTTTTCTCAGGAATGGAAGAGAAATGAATGTCAAAAGTATTGATCATAAAAACAAACTTGAATCAAAGGGAAAAGTGGAATAGAATCATTTCCTGTATGTCTCCAAGGATTATGAAATATGTTAGTGTTGACGTTCCGATGGATCTTCTTATTTGTTAATTCTCACCAGAGTAGCCCGATCTAAGTTTTCTAAATTTTCATTCCGTCTTAGAGGACGGGTAATTAATTCAAGCACGTCTCTTGCATTGGAAAATCCATGAATCTGAGCAAAAGTAAATTCAATGGACCATTTTGTACTAATTCCTCTTGCCTCTAATGGGTTCGCGTGAGCCATTCCCGTGATGGCCAGGTCAGGTTGTAACTCCCGCATACGCCGTATTTGATTGGAATTGTCTGGTTTTTCCACAATTCGTGGTATTGGTATACACTTCTTTCTACAGGAATCACGTAAAAGTGCTAATTCAGCAGCTTGATATCTTTTATCCATATATGGAATGCCTATTTCATAAACGATCATTCCACATCTGATTAATAATCTTGCTAAAGAGACTTCTAGCAAGTTATCTCCCATGAAGAAGACGGATTTTCCCTGTACCAAATCAAGATAATCCTTGCAACTTTGCCAAATCTGTTCTTCTCTTTGCTCTAGACCCTGGGGTTCAATCTCCAAAACAGAACAAATCTTTTCAATCCAAGCCCGTGTCCCGTCCGGTCCAATCGGGAAAGGAGCTACAATTAATTCACAATTGTCCCGTCTTAGTAAAGTGGTTGCTGTACGGCTTAAAAAAGGGTTCACACCACAGACATAAACTCCTTTGCCCAAAGAAGGAAGATCTTTATACTTCTGCGCAGGTAACCAACCCGCTACTTGTATGGATTGCTGTCTTAATTCTATATTCAATTGAGAAGCAACGTTGGAAGGTA